TTGGAGATATTGCCTGAATGGTATTTTTTTCCTGTATTCCAAATACTTCGTACAGTACCCAATAAATTATTAGGCGTTCTTTTAATGGTTTCAGTACCTGCAGGATTATTAACAGTCCCCTTTTTGGAAAATGTTACTAAATTCCAAAACCCTTTTCGTCGTCCAGTAGCGACAACAGTCTTTTTGATTGGTACTGCAGTAGCCCTTTGGTTGGGTATTGGGGCAACGTTACCCATTGATAAATCCCTAACTTTAGGTCTTTTTTAAATTGAGTAAATTTTGAAATAAAAAAATCACGACGTGTGTATCTAGGGAATAGTTGCCTGAAAGGGAATTTTCCCTAGATACATTTAGTCACTTAAATTTTGCATATATTTCGAGTTTATGTATATGGATTATGTTAACCATTCAAAACTCATTAAAATTTAGAGGAAAGGTTCTTTTTTCTATTTCTAGAGCGTCCATTATATGTTTTACATCTTCTCTGCGAAAATCGTGAATTTTCATAAGGTCTTCTTGACTGTTATTCAAAAGGTCTAAACATGTATTGATATTGGACTTTTTAAGGCAATTATATAGCCTGGGGGTCAATTCTGATTGGTCAATAAAAATATATTTCAATGCTATTTGTCGTTTCGTTTTCCTTGGGTTAGCCAATCTACCATGAAAATTAAAAACTGGTAAATTATCTTTGGGTTGATTGTTTTCTAAACGTAAGGTTTCTTCTTCTGCATTTAAAAAGGGAATAAAAAAGTCAATCAAATTTCGGGAGGCCTGATGAAGTGCTTCTTTAGGGGTTAAACTTCCATTTGTCCATATTTCGAGAAAAAGTAGTTCTTGTTTTTGATTTCCAGTCGCATAAGAATGAATACTATGATTTGCATTTCGAACAGGCATGAATATAGCGTCTATTGGATAACTTAAATTTTGAAAATCATTTGGTGTTTTTATACGATATCCGCGATTTCGCTCGATTTTTAATTCAATACAAAAATGAATTGGTTCTGTTAAGTTAGCTATATGCTGTGTCTTATCAACGATTTCCACGGAAGGTGGTAAGATGATATCGCGAGCAGTTACATATCCAGGACCCTTGATACAAATAGACGCATCACAGGTTCCATACAGATTACTTCTCAATACAATTTCTTTCAAATTCATTAAAATTTCATGTACGGATTCTTGAATGCCTGCTATGGTAGAATATTCATGTGGTATTTTCTCGGATTTTGCGCATGTAATACATGTACCTTCTATTTCTCCAAGCAAAGCTCTTCGCAGCGCAATGCCTATTGTATCTGCCTGTCCCCTCATAAGTGGAGCCAGAATAAAGCGTCCATAATAAAGACGCTTACTGTCGACTCTTGATTCAACACACTTCCACTGTAGTGGTCGAGTAGATACTATTAATTTTTCTTGAACCATAGTAATATTATTTGATCAAATCATTGAATTATTTATTTCTCTTGAAATACTTTCAATGTTTATTTTTATACACGTCTTTTTTTAGGAGGCCTGCAGCCATTATGGGGCATAGGGGTTACATCTCTTATGAAACTTAATAGTATACCACTTCTACGAATAGCCCTTAATGCCGCATCTCTTCCGAGACCCGGGCCTTTTATCATGACTTCTGCTCGTTGCATACCTTGATCCACTACTGTGCGAATAGCATTTCCGGCTGCGGTTTGAGCGGCAAAGGGTGTTCCTCTTCGTGTACCCTTGAATCCACAAGTCCCGGCGGAGGACCAAGAAATTACCCGACCACGTACATCTGTAACAGTTACAATCGTATTGTTGAAGCTTGCTTGAACATGAATAACTCCCTTTGGTATTCTACGCGAATTTTTGCGTGAACCCATATGTCTATTCTTACGGGAACGCATTCTTGGTATAGGTTTTGCCATATTTTATCATCTCATAAATTTCAGTCAGAGATATGGATATATCCATTTCATGTCAAAACGGATCCTTTTTGTAGTTATTTGGACGTTGGGTACTTTAGATTTTTCGAGTACCCCCCCCCCCCCCCCTTTTTTTTTTCTAAAAATTATCCTTGTCTTTGTTTATGTCTGGGGTTGGAACAAATTACTATAATTCGTCCTCGCCTACGGATCAGTCGACATTTTTCACAAATTTTACGGACGGAGGCTCTTATTTTCATATTTGTCATTCCTTAACTTAATTCTGAATCTCTTTATTGGAAGAAAATAAATTTCTTGAAATTTTTAATTTCAAATGGTATTGTATCTCCACGAAATGAATGTTGAAATTGAGAAAAACTTTCTACTCATTGTCACTAATCATTCTAATCGTTGTTTCAGGGTCAATAAATTTTACGTCCTCCGGTTGAATCATAATGACTTTCCTAAATTTTTACTCTATTTATTGATAGTTCTGTATCATTTATGTAAACATTAATAATCTCAAATGCGTTTTGAAACATAATCTAGAATTCTATTTTCATTATCTAACCAAATAAAAAGCATACTATTGTAAAGTGATATTTTATCTCCACGATCAGAAATTAAACTGTAATGAACCCGTTTTTGTTCTGAGGTATCAACTAATGTGGGAGGCGTAATAAAAGAAACCCACTCTTTCTCTTGTCTTGTGTCACAAATATGAGAGTTACATATATATATTACATATATATATATACATATATATATATAATTATATATAATTGGGATATCATAAGGATTACCAAAAGATTACCATATATAGCACAAAATTTCTCCACCGATTCTTTCTAGTCGAGCCTCCCTGTCTGTCATTATACCTCGAGAAGTAGAAAGAATTACAACCCCCATCCCGGCTAAAATTCTCGGGATTCCTTGATAGTTAGAATAGATTCGTAGACCGGGTCGACTGATCCGTTTTAAATTTAAAAAAATTCTATTTGGTCCCGTCCTACTTCTTCTATGTCGTAGAGTTAAAACTAAAAAACATTTGTTGCTTTGCTGATGTTTCCTCATGTTTTCGATAAAACCTTCTCGTAAAAGAATTTTAATAATGTTTTCACCGATGTTAGTATATGGTATTCGAACTGTTCTTTTTTTATTCATGTCAGCATTTCGTATATAGGTTAGTAGGTTACCAATAGTGTCTTTACTCATAATAAACTGAGATTTTAGGTGTTCCCGAATTTTGATAGAATTAACATGCTCTTTTTTAATTATTTCTTAATTTTTAAACATTTATGAAATATTAAAGGCATATACGTGAGACACAAACAATCTACTAAATTAACTTAAATCCAGTAATTAATAAATTTCAGTCAAATACTATAAACTGTAAAATTGCATTATGATCCTAATCTTATAATACTATAATACTTCAGGGGCTAATGAAACTATTTTAGTTAAATTCAACTGTCTTAATTCCCGTGCAATTGCCCCAAAAATTCGAGTTCCTTTTGGATTTCCTTCTTGATCAATAACAACCGCAGCGTTGTCATCATATCGGATTATGATACCATTTTTACGTTTGAGTTCTTTACAAGTACGTACAATTACGGCTCTGATCACTTCTGATCTTTCTAGCGGTGTATTTGGTAGTGCTTCCTTGATTACAGCAACAACAACGTCACCAATTTGAGCATAGCGTCGATTACTAGCTCCTATAATTCGAATACACATCAATTTTCTGGCTCCGCTGTTATCCGCTACATTCAAATGGGTTTGAGGTTGAATCATATCATTTTTATCTCTTGTTTCAATGCAAAGGGGACGTAAAAAAAAAAAAGAAATATTGTTTATTCAAAAAAAACCTCCAATTTTTTTTTCATCCGAAAAATGTATTTTGTTTGGTTCTACACCTCTATCCTGAAATAATGAATTGAGTTCGTATAGGCATTTTTGATGCCGCTATTGAAATAGCCTTTCTGGCTATATTTTCTGGTACTCCGCTCATTTCATAAAGTATTCTACCTGGTTTAATGACAGCTACCCAATATTCGGGAGATCCTTTTCCTGAACCCATACGTGTTTCTGTAGGTCTTACTGTAACTGGTTTGTCTGGAAATATACGTACCCATATTTTTCCGCCGCGGCGTGCGTTTCGTGTCATTCCTCGCCGCCCTGCTTCTAGTTGTCTAGATGTGATCCAAGCAGGTTCAAGCGCTTGAAGGGCATATCGACCAAAGCAAATATGATTACCTCGAAAAGATATTCCTTTCATTCTTCCTCTATGGTGTTTACGAAATCGGGTTCTTTTGGGGTTATAGTTGATGGTTATTTATTACTTCCATCTCTACTACAGAACTGGACATGATAGTTTCATCTCATCCAGCTCCTCGCGAATGAAACAATTCTAAAATAATCTACATCTATTTACTGAATAATATATGTAAACCATATATTTAATCATAAAAGCTTTTCATAATCTATTAGAAATTCCTATATTTGAAATAAAAATAAAAATGCATTAAATCTCGAATTCTATAAAATGTGGTTTATTATAAGGTTTTAACAAATCTTTATTTTATTTGGCTTTTTATTAGCATATTAGATGGACTACAATTTAGAAATCCTAAAAATTTTCGCGGGCGAATATTTACTCTATTTAATATTCAGTTTATAGGATTAGTTTATGAAATTTTCTTTTAGGTTTAATTCATGACATAGCTTTTCAGAATAAATGAATTGGTTCTTAGTTTGTTCCGCCATCCTACCCAATGAATCATTAGGATTCGTTTTCAATAGAATCGTTTGAAATCACTGGTTCTGTCGTTCCCATCGCTTCGCGATTAATGGTTAGGTCTTAATTTTACAATGGAGCCCTTAATTTGTTCTTGAGTCAACCCTCTCAGTCTTTATTGACTCAGGACTCTTGAGTTTTTTATTCTTTATTTATTCGTACATACACAATTTTTTTTTTTTTAATTATAGTTAAATCAGTATTAATGCTTTATTACATTTTCCCTTTATGAAATGAATTATTGACCTTACATATTGAAATTATATATCATTAATTTTTTTTTTCTTTCTCTCACCCTT